GTAAAGTCCACTATTTTGTATACCATAAAAAGGTATGATATGGCAGGTTCAGGATTGATTTCCAATAATAGATTAGATCGTACCCATATAAATACTTTTGATTTCAAGGCGAAGATTCAATCAATTCCCCAACATCAGGGAATTCTTGGTACGTTGTTGAATCGAAATAAGGAATGCCAATCTTTCATAATTTTGTCATCATCTAATTGTTCTCGAATTGGTCCCTTCAATACTTCGAGATATAATAATGCAACAAAAGAATCGGATCCTATGACTCCAATTAGGGATTTGTTGGGTCCCTTAGGTACTATTGTGCCTAAAATAGTGAATTTTTTTTCATCTTCCTATTTAAGAACTTCTAATCAAGTCTTTTTAAAGAAATATTTGTTACTTGAAAATTTTCAACAGACTTTCCAAGTGCTTCAAGTACTTCCATTTCAATACTTTTTCCTAGATGAAAATAGGAGGATTTCTAATTCCGATCCCTGCAGTAACATCATTTGGAATTCATTCCATTTGAATTGGTGTTTTCTCCCTTACAATTCTTGTGAAGAGGCATGGACAATAATTAGCCTTGGACAATTCCTTTGTGAAAATGTATGTCTATTGAAATATGGATCACGCATAAAAAAATCTGGTCAAATTTTCATTGTTCATGTTGACTCTTTAGTTATAAGATCAGCTAAGCCCTATTTGGTCACTCCAGGAGCAACTATTCATGGCCATTATGGGGAAACCTTTTATGAAGGAGATAGATTAATTACATTTATATATGAAAAATCGAGATCCGGTGACATAACGCAAGGTCTTCCAAAAGTGGAACAAATCTTAGAAGTTCGTTCAATTGATTCAATATCGATGAACCTTGAAAGGAGAGTTGAAGGTTGGGACGAACGTATCCAAAGGATTCTTGGGATCCCCTGGGGATTCTTGATTGGAGCTGAACTAACCATAGCCCAAAGTCGTATCTCTTTGGTTAATAAGATCCAAAAAGTTTATCGATCCCAGGGGGTACAGATTCATAATAGACATATAGAGATTATTGTACGTCAAGTAACATCAAAAGTGTTGGTTTCAGAAGATGGAATGTCTAATGTTTTTTCACCTGGAGAATTAATAGGATTGTTGCGAGCAGAGCGAGCAGGGCGTATTTTGGACGAAGCAATCTGTTATCGGGCAATCTTATTGGGAATAACGAAGTCATCTCTTAATACTCAAAGTTTCATATCCGAAGCGAGTTTTCAAGAAACTGCTCGAGTTTTAGCAAAAGCTGCTCTACGAGGTCGTATTGATTGGTTGAAAGGCCTGAAAGAGAACGTTGTTCTGGGGGGGATTATACCGGTTGGTACCGGGTTCAAAAAATTAGTACATCGTTCAAAGCAAGATAAAAACATTCATTTGAAAAGAAAAAGGAAGAATCTATTCGAGTTAGAAATGATAGATATTTTGTTACACCATAGAGAATTCTTTTGTTCTTGCACCCCAAAAAATTTCCATGAGACATCAGACCAATCATTTACGTATACGTAATGTAATTTAGTAATTCCTAACAAGAAGTTCTTTTTTTGATTTGAACTCTCTGGTCCGATTATGGATTTGGTAATCAATGAAATAAAAAATAAAGAATGAAATGAAATTGATGGTTTGGGTCGTAAATCAATGGTAAATCCTGGTAGAAGGTTCCGTCGGAACAATTATTTATTTCACAGGGTACTGAATCTCTTTGAAAAAAAAAAACAAAGAGAAAGTGTGGGAAAATGGAAAGACGATATTGGAACATCAATTTGGAAGAAATGATGGAAGCAGGAGTTCATTTTGGTCATGGTACTAAGAAATGGAATCCTAGAATGGCTCCTTACATCTCTGCAAAGCGTAAAGGTATTCATATTACAAATCTTACTCTAACTGCTCATTTTTTATCAGAAGCCTGCGATTTAGTTTTTGATGCAGCAAGTAGGGGAAAAAAATTCTTAATCGTTGGCACCAAAAAGAAAGCAGCGGATTTAGTAGAATCAGCAGCAATAAGGGCTCGATGTCATTATGTTAATAAAAAATGGCTTGGGGGTATGTTAACGAATTGGTCTACTACAGAAACAAGACTTCAGAAGTTTAGGGACTTAAGAGCAGAACAAAAGATGGGGAAACTCAACCGTCTCCCTAAAGGAGATGCAGCAATGTTGAAGAGAAAATTATCTACCTTGCAAACATATCTGGGTGGGATCAAATATATGGCGGGATTGCCCGATATTGTAATTATCGTTGATCAGCAAGAAGAATATATGGTTCTTCGAGAATGTGTCATTTTGGGTATTCCGACGATTTGTTTAATCGATACAAATTGTGATCCAGATCTTGCAGATATTTCTATTCCGGCCAACGATGATGCTATAGCTTCGATTCGATTGATTCTTACCAAATTAGTATCTGCAATTTGTGAGGGCCGTTCTAGTTATATAAAAAATGTTTGATTATCTTATAATGAAGAATCTTTTTAATTCGTTTTTGGTGAACTTTCTTTGATTGTTACTATTTTGGTTTGCATTTTTTGGAGTTTGAACTATGTTTTGAATATTGAAGAAAAAATATAAAATGATTGGTATTTTTTTCTGTGATTTCTTGGTATCCTAAATATACGATTCATAACTGAAATTCATGAATGAACGTATATTAATTGAGAAAGAGATGGTTGAATCAAAATAATTCCTTTTTTTAAGTTTGATTTCTGTTAGAGGACAATATGAATGTTATACCATGTTCCGTTAAAACACTCAAAGGGTTATACGATATATCAGGCGTAGAAGTAGGCCAACATTTCTATTGGCAAATAGGAGGTTTACAAATTCATGCCCAAGTACTTATTACTTCTTGGGTTGTAATTGCTATCTTATTAGGTTCAGTCATCATAACTATTCGGAATCCACAAGAAATTCCGACCGACGGTCAGAATTTCTTCGAATATGTTCTTGAATTTATTCGAGATTTGAGCAAAACTCAGATTGGAGAGGAGTATGGGCCTTGGGTTCCATTTATTGGAACAATGTTCTTATTTATTTTTGTTTCTAATTGGTCAGGTGCTCTTTTACCTTGGAAAATCCTAAAGTTACCTCATGGGGAGTTAGCTGCGCCCACGAATGATATAAATACTACTGTTGCTTTAGCTTTACCCACGTCAGTGGCATATTTCTATGCGGGTCTTAGCAAAAAAGGATTGGGATATTTCGGGAAATACATTCAACCAACTCCAATACTTTTACCAATTAATATCCTAGAAGATTTCACAAAACCTTTATCTCTTAGTTTTCGACTTTTTGGGAATATATTGGCTGATGAATTAGTAGTTGTTGTTCTTGTTTCTTTAGTGCCTTCAGTAGTTCCTATACCTGTCATGTTTCTTGGATTATTTACAAGTGGTATTCAAGCTCTGATTTTTGCAACTTTGGCTGCGGCTTATATAGGTGAATCCATGGAGGGTCATCATTGACTAACTTTCTCATTTTGAAATAGTCTTTTTTTAAGCTTATCCCAATTCAAGCAATGCAGGGTTCAATATAATTCACAGGGTTGTAGAATAAAATGCAAATAGCTGCATATATTTATGTCTATATGAAGCAAGATATATTAGATTTATATTGCAGAATTTGGAATAGAAAGAGGTCTTACTACATATATGATATATTGATATATCTAATTCCTATGAGCATCAATCCTTGTGTATGTTTCGAAGAATTGTTCCAAAATAAAATTTAAAAGAAGAAAAATTGCAGGTGATTTACGTTATGGAAGAAAAAGGTTCTATGTTATTTACTAGTTAGATAGGAATTATCTCGATCTTTTTTTTTCTAGTCCGCTCCATTTAGATGGATTCCAATATTAGTCCTTTTTTCTTTTTTCTGTTATTGTGAATTGAATAAAAGAATAGAGTAGTAAAGTAAATAGTCAAAGTAGAAGTAGAAAAAGATAAGTACTAATTTCTTAGTTGGTTGTATCATTAACCATTTATTTTTTTTTGTGCGAGGAACTTACCATGAATCCACTTATTTCTGCTGCTTCCGTTATTGCTGCTGGATTGGCTGTAGGGCTTGCTTCTATTGGACCTGGGGTTGGTCAAGGTACTGCTGCGGGCCAGGCTGTAGAAGGTATTGCGAGACAACCAGAAGCAGAGGGTAAAATACGAGGTACTTTATTGCTTAGTCTGGCTTTTATGGAAGCTTTAACAATTTATGGACTGGTCGTGGCATTAGCTCTTTTATTTGCAAATCCTTTTGTTTAATGTTTCATTTCATCGTATAATCAAAATGTAAAAAAAAAGACACCTATCATTTTTATTCTTTTATTGACTGGGATTTGCCTTTTGTTTCTTCGAATTATATGAACACTTTACTCCTACAATTTCTTTGTCAAAAAAAATACTCTGGGAAGAACTGATTTGAGGATAAGGAATTAACGGATCCACTCGCTTTCTTCCCTTTCGTTCTTAGTTTAGTAAAATGAAATTTTTTCTTTTTTTCCTTTTATCTTTTCCTTTGTATTTGTATATTAGGAAGCGTTTCAACAAAGGAGATTTTTAACGATTGACACGAGACTTCAGAACTAACTTCAACTTAATCAATTTCTTAAGTATTAATAAGTATTAAGTATTTTATTGGAAACTTCATTAATTCAAAAAAAGAAGAATAATAACATAACCATAATGAATCCCATAAAAAAAGAAATAGATTAAAAAACAAAAAGGGGGCGAGTGGAGTGATACAAAAAGAACTCTGTTCTTTGTTAGTCCTATCTATAATAGGGGAGCGTATGAAAAATATAACCGATTCTTTTGTTTCCGTGGGGCACTGGTCACCCGTTGGGAGTTTTGAGTTTAATACCGATATTTTAGCAACAAATCCAATAAATCTGAGCGTAGTGCTGGGTGTATTGATTTTTTTTGGAAAGGGAGTGTGTGCGAGTTGTGTATTTCAAGAATAGGTTGGGTTTCACCGGCTGCACTTTCTTTATAT